CAGGCAATACCACCTAGTATTTGGTTGTGTGACAGCAAGCATATTAATTTTAATCTATGGGTCTGAAATGAAATTTTGTACCTATTCTTCCTCTATCCTGTGGATAGAGGAAGAAGCGAGTCAGGAGATTGTTTGGAAAGTGTATCCCTACTTTTGGGGGTGTCTTCCGGACTGGAGTCGCAGACTCAAACTGATGAGTTCTTCCCCATTCTATGCGTATTCCCTTTCAGAGGTTGATATTCTGGTGTCCCAGGCGTAGAGGAACCACACCGATCCATCTCGAACTTGGTGGTGAAACTCTACTGCGGTAACAATACTGCAGGGGGGGCCCTGCGGAAAAATAGCTCGACGCCAGGATAAAAAAAAAAATCGTAGGGTTCATCTCTATCCGGAACTCCATTCCATATAGCACATCCTTTCACTCTTTTCTCACTGAGAAAAGAATATCGGTGAATGAGGGGGAATCCTGGGCTTACGAGTCTTCACCGAAAACGGATCCAGTGGGGTCGGGGCCTGTAGCTCAGGGGATTAGAGCACGTGGCTACGAACCACGGTGTCGGGGGTTCGAATCCCTCCTCGCCCGCAATCAATCATCCCCAGATAAAATCTTCTCTAATTTCTTATTCTATTAATTGGAATGGAAACTCCGAGTATCTGCTTAGATACCCCTAACCGGATACTTGGCTTATGATTGGGATTTCGAGTCCCAATCGTAGGATTTTGAGTCCCAATCGTAGGATTTTGAGTCCCAATCGTAGGATTTCTAGTCCCAATCGTAGGATTTCTAGTCCTATGGGTAGGATTTCTAGTCCCACCCCATACCCCATGTGTGTTTGATGAGACACCAAACACACAACTACTAACATTTCTGGTTCATTTCATTTACGTCTCAATCTTCGATACGTTCATATCTCAGCCGTTCTTTTTGTTTTTATTCTATTTCTTCTTTCTCTTCTGTATCTGTAAAACAAACTATTCCTTGAGTTTCGGGTCTCACTCCAATCATTTCGGATGTTAGGATTTGCTGTCCCAGTCTTGGTTTGGAAGGGGAAAAAGGAGAAAAGGTGGGACTCACTGCCTCGGATATCTCTGTACTGCAATAGGACCCACCCGTCTCTCGAGTGGAAGAGACACTTCCAGTGCTACTTCACTCGAGAAGGCAACCATGGAGATCGACCAATTAAAGGTTTTGAGTTCCATTGGTGAGAATGGAGAAGTCGGGGGACTTCTTACAGAAATGCGATACCTCTGGACGCCTCGCGTAGAATTCGAACCTTCGTACTGCGTGATGCTAGATTTTGAGTCTGGTATGCCTACCCTTCTTCCGAAGCAAGGAGACACGGTGGAGTTACGTTCACCACTCTGATTATACGGGTATATCTCTATGGTTGTCAACCGCTGAACCGAATTTTATTCTCTTTCTTACCAATTTTACTAACTGGGAGACTCCACTCGGGTCAGGTTTAGACGAGGTCCCTGGACCTATCTTATTACTCATTGCTTCTTCATGTAGTGGTAGGGTTCCACTTCATACCGGCGATGGTCGAGGGTTCGAATCTATCTCCGCCCACAATCAATCATCCCTAAAGAGGTGGTTGATTCCCTCTTCCTACAGATAATTCTTTTTTCTCGGTATCAATCAAATAATATCATATGAAGATACAAGAAGGAAAGGCATTCTCCTTCCGCCTAAATACTTAGATGTAGCAGCGTGGGGCCCAACTCCAGCTGTGGATTGCGCGGAAATACTTATATCTCCCCCGGAATAGACAAGTGATCATTTTCCTAGCAAGTGATTCCGGGTGCGAAAAAGCAAATACAAGCTAGATAGGAGAATGTCAGGATCAATTACCGAAGAAGATATAACTATCTCATAAGTTACAGAGACAGACTAAGCAGAAGCAAAACCGGCTTTTAATTTTAAGAGAAATCGCTCGAAAAAAAAGAGTTCGCGCCACAATTTGAAATGAGTCTAGAATAAAGTATTCCGTGTGATCCCGATAATGGGATCTATTAATATACCCGATAGGATTGATGCTAGTGCACAAATGATAATAGCTATTTCAATAGAACTTTTTGAAATTGATGGAGAAACTAAGGGATTTTGTATATAAGTTGTGGATGCATCGCTCCTCCCATTCTTCCCAGTAAACATCAATTTAATTATTTTGAGATAATAGTAAATAGAGATGACACTTGTGATGAGCGCTACCAGAACTGATGGGTACAAACCGGCTTTCCATCCATGCCAAAAGAGATAGAGTTTACCGAAAAAACCGGATGGTGGAGGGATACCCCCTAGGGATGGTGAACATAAAACCGGAGAGAATGTTAGAACAGGATCCTTCATGTATAATCCCGCGTAATCCCTAATATTATCAGTTCCGGTTCGTAAACCAAATGAGGTGGTGCGAGCAAAAGTTCCCAGGTTCATGAGTATATAAATAAACGTATGAGTTATCATACTTGCGTAACCGTTTTCCGGGTCTGCAGCAAGTACTCCAATCATAATATATCCAATTTGGCTTATAGAGGGATAAGCTAGCATACGTTTCATGCTTATTTGAGTAACGGCAATTAGATTTCCCAATATCATGCTAGAGGTGGCCAATAATCCTATCACCATATGCCACTCGTTAGAAAAATGTGGGAAAATTAGGCCGAAGAGTCGCGTAAATAAAGCCGGAGCTGCTACTTTAGAGGTGACAGAGAAAAAAGCAACGACTGGTGTAGGAGAGTCAGAGTCGAAAAGAAGATTTTCGATCTTTCCGCTCATTCGAAACCGTGCATGAAATTTTTACTTCACACGGCTCTTGGTTCATAAGAGATTCACGAATGATATTGCTCCCAAAACCTTCCTCGTGTATGTTTCAAATTCGTTATTCATTGAATAATTCATAATCATTCAATATTAGCACTAATTGTTAACTTCTCGAAGAATCCCTCGTCATTTGTTTAGATTACCCACCAGCAGTTTCGTCTCAAACTCTTTCTTGCTTGTTTGTCCTTTTTTACTTCTCACCGGAATCCTTTCAAGAACTAAAAATACTTAGTCGGCAGGCACACACGCCCGGCGGGAGATACAAATTGTGACTTCTTTCGTTCCTAGCAGGTTT